TTCAAAATGAATGGTTTCATTTTTATAATTTTCTAACTGTTCCAAAGTCTTATAAGTTGCATTAATCAAATTCAATTTTTCTCGTTCTATTTCAGAGTATCCAGTCATTCGAAATTGATCCGCTTCTATTTCGACTTTCCGTAAGCGGGCCCGGGCTTTTTCTAACTGGTCTAGGGCCCCTTTGCGTAATTCTTCTGAATTTTGAATAGTCTTCAAGATCCTTTGTTTTCGATTATCTAATAAATCACTTAACACTCCCTTTCCAAAAAAAATTAACACACCAAGTACTACGCTTAGGTTTATTAGATTGGTTGCAAAAATATCAGTATTAAACCCGAAACTCCCCGCGGATGGCCAATAACCCAAGGAAAGGAAAGAATCGGTTACATTTTTCATATGATCTCCTCTTTCTTATAGTTATAGCTTTCTTCTAGTTATAGATAGACTACTTAATTTTTTTTTATTTCTATTCTTTAATTGTATTCTTTTATTATGACTTTCACTATTTCTAAATAGAAATAGTAAATTGAGTCAAAAAAATATATTGATATTAGAAATGAATTTTAATGGATTTTTTTTTTCAATTGGAAATTTCCAAGTATTGGAAATTTCCAATAAGCTTGATACTTATTCGATTCGAATTAGTTCGATTCGAATTCGGTACCAGGTCTTATACAGGTCAGTTGCGAAATACCTCGTTTGTTACAATACAATTGCAATACTTCCTAAAAAAAGTTCGTCCATTGGACTAAGAAGGTAAAGGAAAAAGTTAGTTGGATCCTCATTCTTAAACCAGGGATTTCCGTGGGTTGTTGTTCCTAAGTAATTAAATTGTAGGAATTAAATATTAAAATAATTCGAAAAAACAAGATCAACAAATCTTACGGAAATAAATAAAAATATGTGTTTTTAGGATTAAACAAAAGGATTCGCAAATAAAAGAGCTAATGCTACAACTAACCCATAAATTGTTAAAGCTTCCATGAAAGCTAGACTAAGTAATAAAGTACCCCGTATTTTTCCTTCCGCCTCTGGTTGTCTCGCGATCCCTTCTACAGCCTGTCCCGCAGCAGTACCTTGACCAACCCCAGGTCCAATAGAAGCAAGCCCGACAGCCAATCCAGCAGCAATAACGGAAGCGGCAGAAATCAGTGGATTCATGATAAGTTCCTCGCGCCAAAACAAAAATAAAGAAATAGTTAATGATACAATCAACCAATATTTAGTAAGACAAATTAGATATATTTTTTTTTAGTTCCTATATACCTAAGTTAATGTCTAATATCACATATACGTGTTTTTCCCCCATACCGTAAACCAAATATTGTATCTTTATTGTATCTTAAAGTCATCGGGATTCTCGAATCATTCTTCGAAAGATTTACAAGAGTTTTCTTATAGCGATTAGATTATATACACCTAGTTCGACCCCCCATTCCTACGCAAACCAATCCATATTTTTTTTACAATTAAAAAATATCGTAACCTTTTTTACAATTACTCTAGATCGTCTATATCTTGATTTATACCTTATTTGTCTATTTATCTTCCCTAAGTGGATTACCTCAAACGGCGCATACATTGCGTCAGGCTAAGCTAAAAAAGACTGTGTTGGAAACTAGTCAATGATGACCTTCCATGGATTCGCCTATATAAGCCGCAGCTAGGGTTGCAAAAATAAGAGCTTGAATACCGCTTGTAAATAATCCAAGGAACATGACTGGTATAGGAACTACTAAAGGTACTAAAGAAACAAGAACAACAACTACTAATTCATCAGCTAAAATATTTCCGAAAAGTCGAAAACTAAGCGATAACGGTTTTGTGAAATCTTCTAAGATGTTAATAGGTAAAAGGATTGGCGTTGGTTGAATATATTTACCGAAATAACTCAATCCCTTTTTTGTAAGGCCCGCATAAAAATATGCTACTGAAGTAAGTAAAGCTAAAGCAACGGTCGTGTTTATATCATTTGTGGGTGCGGCTAACTCCCCGTGAGGTAACTGTATAATTTTCCAGGGTAAAAGAGCCCCTGACCAATTCGAAACAAAAATAAATAGAAACATAGTTCCAATAAAGGGAACCCATGGACCGTATTCTTCTCCAATTTGAGTTTTGCTCACGTCTCGAATGAATTCAAGAACATATTCAAAGAAATTCTGACCATCAGTAGGAATGGTTTGTGGATTACGAACAGCTAGAATGGCTGAACCTAATAAAATAGCAATTACGACCCAAGAAGTAATAAGTACTTGCGCATGGACTTGGAAACTTCCTATTTGCCAATAGAAATGTTGGCCTACTTCCACACCGGATATATCGTATAAACCTTTTAGTGTTTTGATAGAACATAATAGAACATTCATATTACCCTCTGAAAGAAATAGAACTTAAAAAGGAATTATTTTGATTCAACCATCTTTTTTTTTTCGATTTGCCTACTTGAATTATATATTTAAAATATCAACTAATCACAGAAAATCTCCGGTTTTTAGCTCTT